TACAAATTGCAGGGCGTATCGACGGAAAAGAAATTGCACGTGTCGAATGGATCAGAGAAGGTAGGGTTCCCCTACAAACCATTCGAGCTAAAATTGATTATTGTTCCTATACAGTTCGAACTATCTACGGGGCATTAGGAATCAAAATTTGGATATTTACAGACGAGGAATAACGGTCCTTCCGTTGTCTTTCTGTTCCACTCATCCGATCCGGCAATTGAATAAAAATCACAAACTCGTTCATCTTTTTTCCGTTGAATTAAAATAAAAAAAAAATTCTAATTTTTCTAATTCTATAAGGTTGAATAACAATTCGATTGACTCCATATAATTGCTATGCTTAGTGTGTGACTCGTTGGTTTTTTATTTAGGGTTAGGATTAAAAAGGAAGGGACCGCCCCCTAGTATGAACTAATAACTAGATAACTAATAACCAGCTCATTGCTTCGTATTATCTAGATCCAAGGAACCGGTCACTATATGATTGATGTATCGATCATATTGTTGTAGCAACTGAAATCTTACATAAAAGACAAGTCAATCAGATTCTAAGTGAAGCAAAAACAAAGGGATATGGATAGGTGGAGGGGTGAGAGAAAGAAAGAAAAAGAATAGCAATGATATATGATTCCAATATGTATGGTCTATGAACTATCTCAAAAAAGGCAGTGTAATAAAGCATTAATACGTATTTGATTCGTCCATAATTAATAATGAATTAGATGAATCCAATTCATAAGAAAAAATTATAAAGAGCATCAAGTCAATAAAGACTGAGTAGATTGATTTAGGAACAATTTTTATTAGGAGCTCCGTTGCAGAGTTTGGGCCTAGCCATTAATCGAGAACGAGAAGCAATGGGAACGACGGAACCCGTGACTGCGTAAGATTCCTTGAAAACGAATCCTAATGATTCATTGGGTGGGATGGCGGAACGAGCCAAGAACCAATTCTATTCTGTTAGGTTATGGGATGCCCCTACGAATGAAAGGTGATGTTAAAAGGGCAAATATTCGCCCGCGAAAGCCTTATTGGATTGCTAAGTTTTGGGCGATTGAATAAAGGTAAAAATAAAGATTCATTAATTTAAGACAATTATTTTAAATTAAATAGAATTAAGAATTCTATTTTTTTTTTGATTCTATTATATATTCTTAGATTTACAAAATTTAATAGAATTTATAATATATCTTTATATATTATAATTTTATAATTATAAAGAAAATAAAAATAATAGAATCGAAATCTATTTATAATTTTATATACGAGCAAGATATAACAATTCCTACGTGACAGATTCGATCTCAAAAAATTCCATGATGTATTTATTATTTTATTCATTAAATACAAATAAATATCTGTAATATTTTTTAATTGTTTCATTCGCGAGGAGCTGGATGAGAAGAAACTCTCATGTCCGGTTCTGCAGTAGAGATGGCATTGAGAAACAACCATCAACTATAACCCCAAAAGAACCAGATTTCGTAAACAACATAGAGGAAGAATGAAGGGAATATCTTATCGAGGCAATCGAATTTGTTTCGGCGGATACGCCCTTCAGGCACTTGAGCCCGCTTGGATCACATCTAGACAAATAGAAGCGGGGCGACGAGCCATGACAAGATATGCGCGTCGTGGTGGAAAAATATGGGTACGTATATTTCCAGACAAACCTGTTACAGTAAGGCCTACCGAAACACGTATGGGTTCGGGGAAAGGATCTCCCGAATATTGGGTATCCGTCGTTAAACCGGGTCGAATACTTTATGAAATGGGTGGAGTATCAGAAATTGTAGCCAGAGAAGCTATTTCTATAGCTGCGTCCAAAATGCCTATACGAACTCAATTCGTTATTGTGGAATAGGGGTATGAAAGAAACGAAAGGGAAGGGGCCTTGTGATGAAAAAAACCGCAATTTCTTTATTTCTATTTCTGGACAAACAATATTTCTTCTTTTTTTCTTCGCGCTTTGAAAGAAAAAAAAAAGAATAATAATAATAATATGATTCAACCTCAGACCTATTTAAATGTAGCGGACAACAGCGGAGCTAGAGAATTAATGTGTATTCGAATCATAGGAGCTAGTAATCGCCGATATGCTCATATTGGCGACGTTATTGTCGCTGTAATCAAAGAAGCAGTGCCCAATATGCCTCTACAAAGATCAGAAGTAATCAGAGCTGTAATTGTACGTACATGTAAAGAACTCAAACGTAACAATGGTATGATAATACAATATGATGACAATGCAGCAGTTGTCATTGATCAAGAAGGAAATCCAAAAGGAACTCGAGTTTTTGGTGCGATCGCTCGGGAATTGAGACAGTTGAATTTTACTAAAATAGTCTCATTAGCTCCTGAGGTATTATAAATACTAATAGACGAGAACATAATCATAATATAGATAAGTAGGTCATCTAAAATAATAGGCTATCTGAAATAGTAGGGTATCTAAATAAGATTCATTTACTTAGTAGAATGCATTAGTAGATTGTTTCTCACGCATATACCTTAAATAATAAAAAAAAGAATAAAAAAGCAGAGCATGTTGATTATATAAAAACTCGGGGGCACCAATAATTATAGTTCATCATGGGTAGGGACACTATTGCTGAAATAATAACTTCTATACGAAATGCTGACATGGATAAAAAAGGAACGGTTCGAATAGCATCTACGAATATCACCGAAAACATTGTTAAAATACTTCTGCGAGAAGGCTTTATCGAAAATGTGAGAAAACATCGAGTAAGCAATAAATTTTTCTTGGTTTCAACTCTGCGACATAGAAGGAATAGAAAAGGGCCATATAGAACTGTTTTAAAACGTATCAGCCGACCCGGCCTACGAATCTATTCCAACCATCAACGAATTCCTAGGATTTTAGGAGGAATGGGTGTTGTAATTCTTTCTACTTCTCGAGGTATAATGACAGACCGAGAGGCTCGACTAGAAGGAATCGGAGGAGAAATTTTGTGTTATATATGGTAATCTTTCTGGTATCCGAATTGCATCCGTAACTTCCTCTTTGTTTTGTGAAAAAAAAGAGAAAAGGCGGGTTGTCTAATATCACTCCTCCTCCATTAGTTGATAATTCAAGGGGGTTACCTGGAATGAAAGAACAAAAATGGATTCATGAAGGTTTAATTACTGAATCACTTCCCAATGGTATGTTTCGGGTTCGTTTAGATAATGAAGATCTGATTCTAGGTTATGTTTCAGGAAGGATCCGACGTAGTTTTATACGGATACTGCCAGGCGATAGAGTAAAAATTGAAGTAAGTCGTTATGATTCAACCAGGGGACGCATAATTTATAGACTCCGCAACAAAGATTCGACCGACTAAGCGGCTTTTTCAACATCCCTCTCGTGCGGATGCAATTGGAGGTTCAAAATTTCAAGAGACTTATTTTCTTCCAAGGAGTAGATTCGAAATTAAGGTAAGGAATTACAAATATGAAAATAAGGGCCTCCGTTCGTAAAATTTGTGAAAAATGTCGACTGATCCGCAGGCGGGGACGAATTATAGTAATTTGTTCCAACCCAAGGCATAAACAGAGACAGGGATAATCTTTCTTAAAAGGGACTCTCAAAAGGACCCAATACACAAATAAAGGATCTGTTTTGACATGAAATGGATATTTCCGTATATCTCTGACTCATATTTATGAGATGATAAAATATGACAAAAACCATACCAAGAATTGGCTCGCGTAGGAATGGACGTATTGGCTCACGTAAGAATGGACGTCGAATACCAAAAGGAGTTATTCATGTTCAAGCAAGTTTTAACAATACCATTGTAACGGTTACAGATATACGGGGTCGGGTAGTTTCTTGGTCCTCAGCCGGTACTTGTGGCTTCAGGGGCACAAGAAGAGGGACGCCATTTGCTGCTCAAACCGCAGCCGCAAATGCTATTCGTACAGTAGTAGATCAGGGTATGCAACGAGCAGAAGTCATGATAAAAGGTCCTGGTCTTGGAAGAGATGCAGCATTACGAGCCATTCGTAGAAGTGGTATACTATTAAGTTTTGTCAGAGACGTAACCCCTATGCCACATAATGGATGCAGGCCTCCTAAAAAAAGACGTGTATAGAAATAAAATAAGAATTGAACGGATTTCAAGAGAAATAAATGATTCAATAATCTGATCAAATAATAAATATTATTATGCTTCGAGAGAAAGTAGCAGCATCTACTCGGACACTACAGTGGAAGTGTGTTGAATCAAGAGCAGACAGTAAGCGTCTTTATTATGGACGTTTTCTTTTGTCTCCGCTTATGAAAGGTCAAGCCGATACAATAGGCATCGCGATGCGAAGGGCTTTGCTTGGAGAAATAGAAGGAACATGTATCACACGCGCAAAATCTGAAAAGATACCACATGAATATTCTACCATAGTAGGTATTGAAGAATCAGTACATGAAATTTTAATGAATTTGAAAGAAATTGTATTGAGAAGTAATCTATATGGAACTCGCGACGCATATATTTGTGTCAAGGGTCCTGGATATGTAACTGCTCAAGACATCATCTCACCGCCTTCTGTGGAAATAGTTGATACTACACAGCATATAGCTAGCCTGGCGGAACCAATTGATTTGTATATTGGATTACAAATCGAGAGGAATCGCGGATATCGTATGAAAACACCAAAAAACGCTCAAGAAGGAAGTTATCCTATCGATGCTGTATTCATGCCTGTTCGAAATGCAAATCATAGTATTCATTCTTATGGGAATGGGAATGAAAAACAAGAGATACTTTTTCTTGAAATATGGACGAATGGAAGTTTAACTCCTAAAGAAGCACTTTACGAGGCCTCCCGTAATTTGATTGATTTATTTATTCCTTTTCTACATGCAGAAGAACAAGACACAAATTTAGAGGACAATCAAAAAAGGGTTACTTTACCCTTTTTTACTTTTCATGATGGGTTGGATAAACTAAGAAAAAACAAAAAAGAAATCGAATTGAAATGTATTTTTATTGACC